CGAAATTCAACAAAAATGTAAATGAATAATTAACAAATTTACTAAAAAAAAGAAATTCATTCTATAATAGAAAAAGATAGATTCGAATAGAATAAATAGGAAAATAGGAAATAAGCGGGTAGCGGGAATCGAACCCGCATCGTTAGCTTGGAAGGCTAGGGGTTATAGTCGACGTTCATTCATCATTTTTTTTTTTAACGTCTCTAATTCAAAACCGAACGTGAAACTTTTGTTTCATTCAGCTCCTTTATGGAAAAAATTAAGAAATGGAAGACATAAAAAAATGACCCATAACATCTATGTCAGCCTTTCTGTATGAATACATTTAAAACATCTTGCTTTTTAGATGATCCCTATAGAAGAATTAAAACAATTCGTTTTTTCTAGTTACTTCGTTCTCTATTTCTATTTAAAAGAATCTTTAGGAAAAAGAATAAAATTTCTGTCGAGCTAAAAAAACATGTCGATGTTTCTAGTAAACTAAAATAATCGTTTGATAGCTATTTTGCTTCAATCTCTCCTATATAAAACAAATAAAAAAAAATGGAAGATTTAGTTACGATTAGAAATCAACTTTCGATATCTTTATCCATAGATCCTTTACTCATACTCAAAAAATGGGGATTCTTGATCCAATTTCAAAAACTTATGTTTCATAATTTTCAAATGAAATTTTTCAATTTAGAATGGATTCTTCTTGTATACAAATTACGATAATGTATATTATTCCTCGAATCGTTCGTTGAGAGGTATAAAGGATTAAACCCCTTTAAGTAAGAAATAAAGTTTTTGATCGGGATATGAATCAAGCAAATGACCCCTTAACTATTAAAGGGTTCATAGAACGAATCGCACTTTTACCACTAAACTATACCCGCTACAATACAATTATTGTATATAAATAAATCTTTTGTCGAACAAAAGAATCTGCCGTTATTTTATTAAAAAATAGGCGTAAGAAATACGAGCATATATGATATTATCATAACATAATCAGGGTGTTAACATGTTTCGTCGGGGAAATCGCTTCTGAAATTCAGAAAAGGGGCTCGTTTTATTTTTGGGTTTTGTTTTGACAGATACATCTCGACAAAATGACTTTGGTTCGATTCTTTTCTTTTTTTTAGATATGTTACCAGAAAAAAAAGAAGGAGTAATAAAAAATAACATTTTTAGCTTATATTATTTTTGTTCTATAGCATAGGAATCAAAAAGTTTTTTTTTCAAATACAAATAAAATACATTTTCAAATAAATAAATCATTGGTATCCGGGATTCATGGAATCAAAAAAAAAAGAGCCTGGCTAGGCTAGTACCTAGCCGGGCTCTAGCTGTATAAAAAAAAAAATAGAATGAAAATCAAATGAATAGAATAAAGAATTGCAATATAAATAAATTAGAATATATTAAATAATATATAATCAAATAAATAATATATAATAATGAATAGAAATCAAATAAAAATAAAAAAAGAGAGATAAGATATAAAGATGGGTTTTTAAAAACCTATTTTTTGTTTATTGTTTATGCGATGTAACATAAACATAGTCATTCCATTTTTTCAATTGGGGAAAGATGGCTGAGTGGACTAAAGCGTCGGATTGCTAATCCGTTGTGCGAATTTTTGTACCGAGGGTTCGAATCCCTCTCTTTCCGTTTCTGTTGATGATTTGGTGTATTTTTTTTTTTTCTTTTGAACTTATGGAGCTTCTTTTTGTGTTTTCCTTCCCTTTTTGTTTGTTTGATTTTTTTTAATTTACTAGTTAAAAATCTAAAATAGATAGAAAAAATTCTAAAAATATTTCAGAATCATAAGTACGGAAAACACAGAAAAAAAACATTTTTTTATTCTTCACGTCCTGGATTACGTCCGGGATCGTTAGATAGGAATCCGAAGATGAAAAGAGAAACAAAGAATATCACTACCGTGTAAACAAATAGTTTTAAAGTAAGCATTACAAAATCTCCAAGATAATTAAAAAAAAAAGCCAGAGAAAGAGAATAGATTCTCTTCTATTCCAAATTAAGTTTCTTTTGATACTAAGCTTATGAGAAATAAAGTGATTTCGAGGAAATACAAAAGATTCAGAAATTTATTTGCAGTAAGAGTCGAACCTTTTATTACCATTACCAATAATTGCTATTATCCAAAAATTTTCTTTCATATCCACAATCTAGGTATTGACGGTGGGACTCAAATCTAATAAATAATAGAATAGGATTAGGATTTTTTAATGGAAAAAACAGAAATGATGAAATGGTTCGGATTTTTGTTGTCTATTAAAAAATTTCACAATATTGGAATCGAGGATTCACACTGTAAGACTTATCTGATCTTATAAATTGTTAAAATGTTCGAATTTTTGTTTTCCAATAAATTCTGAATTTTTTTAGAACATTATTTTAAGGATCTCATCGAAAACTTACAGCAGCTTGCCAAACAAAAGCTAAGAGAAAAAATAGTAAGGGTATTACTGGCATAATATCTACAATTGGATTCAAAAAAGCGTAGGCTTCAGGCAATTTTGCTAAAAAAAAACTACTTGAATAAAGGGCAGAGTGAATACAAATACAGACCAAGCTAAAGATATTAAGCATAACAAAAATTTTATTCTTTAAGAAAATGAATTGTACTTTTGCTTTTTTGAATTCGAAATTTTATTTTTATTGTATTTTATTGTATATATATGATTTATTCTACATATATGATTTATTCTACTTTATTTTTTAAAATTTTTTAAAATTAAGAATAAAAATATTAAAATATTAAGAATATATTTCATATTTGAATATATATATAATTAAAATGAAAATATATAATTAAAAATTAAATATAAAATAATTCAAATATGGAATTCATATCTATAATGAATATTTATGAATATTCATAATACATCTTAATAAATATAATATTCATAAATGAGTAATAAAACGAAAAAAAAAATGAATCAAATAAGATCAGATAAGATCAGACCCCAAAAATCTTTTATTTGATTTGAACTTATCGAGTTCCATTTTTTTTTTTATTTCAGAATGAAAAAAAAAAAATGGAAGAAATCATACTTTCGTACAATATCTTAATTGAATTTTATGTAATGATCAATAAATTCAGTTTAATTCGATATCTACGCATATTAAAATCCTAGCAACAATTTATTCTATAGAAAAATATAAAAAAATTTTGGAACTGAAATTGACGAACAACCAAAAATAGTGTTTATTAGTCTCGAATCAAAAATGGGGCGTAGCCAAGCGGTAAGGCAACGGGTTTTGGTCCCGCTATTCGGAGGTTCGAATCCTTCCGTCCCAGAACATATCCATTTATGATGTATATACATATTTGAATACAAATTTTATATGAGAATAAATATCCCCCCCCTTTTTTTTTATTATTTTTATTGTAATCACTTTGAATAGGTGTATAATATAATTCTATAATAATATAGATATTATTTATATATATATATTATTTATATATTATTTCCTATTTCTTTATTTCTATTTTGATTATTTCTTTATTTCTATTTTGATTTATTATATTAGAAATTCATTTTTTCTATTCTATTTTAGAAACTATCAAAATAGAAAATGCATTCATACAATATTGAATTAATTAGAATTTTTTATCCTTTTTTAATAGTTGTTGAGTCATATAGAAGGAAAACCCAGAAGTAAATAGTACAGATTATTATATATCGATCGAATCAATGACTATGCACGATTTCATAATTGAATCAATTACATACCGGATCTAAACTAAAAAAATGTTATGGTAAAACTTCGTTTGAAACGATGTGGTAAAAAGCAACGTGCGACTTGAAAGATATGATTAGATTAACTGTGGATTCTTACATCCGCCATTTTTGATACTATATTCTATCTAGTATATAGAAATCGGGATGCTCTTGGCTCGACATCGTTCGTTCTATTGCACTAGAACTTATTGTTTGAGGGACGCAAAAAGGATTGATAATGTAAATAGTACATGATGGAGCTCGAGTTGATTCATTTTTTCAGGGGCAAATATCTAAGGTTAGTGAAAATGAATAAGTTAGAACAACTTCGTAAGTCAATTTTTGATAGAGAAATGAAAAGGATTCGATTCGAGCAAGGTTTAAAAAAACTCAAAATTTGTTTGTTAGAATTGGTAAAACTTTTTCGATCAAAGGTGTATCTGTAGGAATCAATCTTCTATTTCTATGATTCTTTGAGAGAAAGAAAAAATGGTATGTTGCTACCATTTTTGAAACGATTAAAGATACCCGAAGTAATGTCTAAACCCAATGATTCGAGGAAAAGCTAAAAGATCATGGAACAAGTAAATACCATTTTCCAATTGTTTCAACAAGTCCATTAGAATGAAGAAAAAAATAGATTCTAAAGAAGACAGACACGAAAAGGGGATAGAGACCGCTCAATAAATGAAATACCTAAAGACTTTTTTCATTTGAGTTATTTTGGAATTATCCAATTTGAAGTGTGAAGTTCTGAATACGAGGAGGTATTCTTTTTTTTTTTTTCAGAAGAAAAAAAAAATAAGAAAAAATACTGAAATCGTAGTCTATTTGATTTGATGATTTTATCGATCAATTTGACATCCTAATTTTATCCATAGACATAATTTTGAATTTTATTGAGCCGTACGAGGAGAAAACTTCTTATACGTTTCTAGGGGGGGGGGTGTATTGTTCATCTATATCTATCCCAATGAGCTGTTTATCGAATCGTTGCAATTGATCTTCGATCCCGAAGAGAGGGAAGAGATCTTCGTAAAGTGGGTTTTTATGATCCAATAAAGAATCAAACCTATTTAAATATTCCTGTTATTGTAAATTTCCTTGAACAAGGCGCTCAACCTACGGGAACTGTTCAGGATATTTTAAAAAAGGCAGGTGTTTTTAGGGAACTTTGCCCTAATCAACAAACGAAATTCAATTAATGAAATAAAAAAAAAAAGAGGGTGTGGATGACTTGTATATAGATTTATAGAATTCTTTTCTCTTTTATCCCCCCTCCCTCGCTTTTTTGTTCTATTCATATCTAATTTTTTATTTCTTGTTGTTGACATAAAATCTTGTTTTTTATAGCCACAAAAATCGATTTTGATCGATCTTAAAAAAGAAAATACAAAAAAAATTGATAGAAGTAAAAGATAGATACTAATATTGACAACAGTGTATTAAACAAATATAATGCCATTGTGAATAAATGGATCGATTTATTCACCTTACTTAGATTTTTGTACTTCATCAAATGATGTGTTCGTTGGATTTTGTTTAATACAAACAAGAAGTTCTTTTTTGATTCAAAGGTGAATAGAAATGCTAAATATAATAATGTATAAAATAATGTATAACATAGTAAACAAAAAGGTGATTCATCATTTTTGATTTTGATTTGATCTGTTCATTTGTATGTTCAAAATCGAGTCGATTTCTACATTTTTCATTTTTTTCTTTCTATTTTTCCATTTTAATGGAATATTTTATCAGACAATTCCATTTTTATTATTTATTTTTTTGATTGTTTTTATTGTGATTGGATATACACATCCTTCTTTATTTCATTTATAATTTATGAATTTTATTAGGGTTGCTAACTCAATGGTAGAGTACTCGGCTTTTAAGCGCGACTCCATTTTTTACACATTTCTATGAAGTAATTGGTTCATCCATACCATCAGTAGAGTTTGTAAGACCACGACTGATCCAGAAAGGAATGAATGGAAAAAGCAGCATGTCGTATCAATGGCGAATTCTAAAAATATTTCATTCTTATTGAAATCGGCCCATATTTTTGTTTGAATTCGTGTCTTGAAATAAAAAAAATTCCGTTGGGTTGAATTAATAAAGGGATAGAGCCTAGCGGCTCCAATTATAAGTAAACAAAAAGCAACGAGCTTTCATTTTCAATTTGAATGATTACCCCATCTAATTGTACGTTAAAAAGAGATTAGTGCTTGCTGTGGGATAAGTTTTTCCCATGAATGGATTTATGGATTTTTGTTATGAGTCCTAACTATTAGCTATTCTCCATTTATGTTATGGGGTAGCAATAAATGTGTAGAAGAAAGAGTATATTGATAAAAAGATATTATTTCCAAAATCAAAAGAGCGATTGGACACAAAAAAAATAAAGGATTTCTAACTAGCTTGTTATTCTAAAATAATTAGGTGGAAAAAGCGAGGAGAGAGAGAGTCCATTGATAGGTTTTACTTTTTTCTAGGTATCTATTCATATTCGTTTTTTATTCGAATTCTAAAATAGAATACTCTGTTTTGACCATATCGCACTATGTATCATTTGAGAATCCAACGAATCTCCGATCCTTTGATCAAATACGATTTATAAAATGGAGGAATATCAAGTATATTTAGAACTAGAGAAATTTCGTCAACAGGACTTCCTATACCCACTTGTTTTTCGGGAGTATATTTATGGACTCGCTTATGGTCATAATTTCAATAGATCCATTTTTGTGGAAAATGTAAGTTATGGCAATAATAAATATGGTTTACTAATTGTAAAACGTTTCATTACTCGAATGTATCAACAGAATCATTTGATCATTTCTGCTAATGATTCTAAAAAAAATAAAAATCCATTTTTGAGGTATAATAAGAATTTTTATTCGCAAATTTTATCAGAAGGTTTTTCTGTCGTCGTGGAAATTCCATTTTTCCTACAATTAAGCTCTTCCTTAGAGAAGGCAGAAATAACAAAATCTTATAATAATTTGCGATCAATTCATTCCATTTTTCCCTTTTTAGAGGATAAATTTACATATTTAAATTATGTGTCAGATATACGAATACCCTATCCTATCCATTTGGAAATCTTAGTTCAAATCCTTCGATACTGGGTCAAAGATGTTCCTTTCTTTCACTTAATAAGATTGTTTTTTTATGATTATTGTAATTTGAATAATCTTATTACTCCAAAAAAATCTTCGACTACTTTTTCAAAAAGTAGTCGAAGATTTTTCTTCTTCCTATATAATTTTTATGTATGTGAATATGAATCTATCTTCCTTTTTCTACGTAACAAATCTTCTCATTTACGATTAAAATCTTTTAGTGTTTTTTTTGAACGAAGTTTTTTCTATGCAAAACGAGAGAATCTTGTAGAAGTCTTTGCTAAAGATTTTTCGTCTATCTTAACATTCTTCAAGGATCCTTTCATTCATTATGTTAGATATCAAGGAAATTCCATTCTGGCTTTAAAAAATGCGCCTCTTTTAATGAATAAATGGAGATACTATTTGATCCTTTTATGGCAATGTAATTTTGATCTTTGGTCTCAACCAGGAACGATCCATATAAACCAATTATCCGAACATTCATTCTACTTTTTAGGTTATTTTTTAAATGTGCGGCTAAATCGTTCAGTGATACGGAGTCAAATGATGCAAAATGCATTTTTAATTGAAATTGTTATCAAAAAACTTGATATAATAGTTCCAATTATTCCTATAATTAGATCATTAGCTAAAGCGAAATT